GGCGGAAAGGGATCTATTTTGCTGTTTTAAGAAAAGGAAAATCTTATCTATCGAATCATTGTACATTTAAATTTGAATTTTTAATTAGGAATTCCGGGTACAAATATACAAATACAAGTGGTCTTTAACCACACATACATGTGATTATATATGTATTACCATAATGTAATACGATAAAAAAGGAGGATTTCAAATGCGAGATCTAAAAACATATCTTTCCGTAGCACCGGTACTAAGTACTCTCTGGTTCGGTTCTTTAGCGGGTTTATTGATAGAGATCAATCGTTTCTTCCCAGATGCGTTAACATTCCCTTTTTTTTAATTCTAGTTATTGCCGCGGGACGGGGTGAAAAAGATTAGATCGAGATACAATCAAATATCTGGGACTAATCTCTCGCCCCCCCTTTTTTTTAGTTTTTTTTTAGAATTCTATAAGAATTAGATAAAATAAATAAGTAAGGTAGAACGAAAAAAGTGGATTCAACCTCACCGAAACTTGGGTTCAAGCTCCAATTAAATTACTAGTGGAGCGAAAAGATAAATGTGGCTGGAACAACAGTATCCTACAAGATACTTAAAGAAAATACCGTACTTTGATTCTAAATAGAGTTCAAAATCATTGTATTACTTATTCTTATTATTTACTATTATATTATTTACTATTAATATAATCTATATTTATTGATTTACTATATTGATTGCAATTGATTGCAACGAAATCTTTCAGTATTTGGTTTTGAGTTAGCAACTTTTATTTATTTCTTTTTCATTCCTTTCTTGTTCACTTTTGATCGGAAAATAGAAGAGTTGGGTGAATTAAAAACTCAAAGGAGGTTCATGGCCAAGAGTAAAGATGTCCGAGTAACGATTATTTTGGAATGTACCAGTTGTGTTCGAAATGGCGTTAATAAGGAATCAACGGGCATTTCCAGGTATATTACTCAAAAAAATCGACACAATACGCCTAGTCGATTGGAATTGAAGAAATTCTGTCCCTATTGTTACAAACATACAATTCACGGGGAGATAAAGAAATAAATCGAATCAAGTGCTCGTATGTCACCCCTTCCCGAGAATATGAAAATATGCCATTAGGTATTTAGGTATATAATATATTATATATATAATTAGTTATATATAACGCATATTTTATTTAGATATTATTATTCTATATTATTATTCTATATTATTAGAATTATTATATTATTAATATTATTACATATATTTATTATATATATTTATATATATTAATATTATATATTTTAATTTCTATATATTTCTATATATTTAAATATTTAAATAATAATAAAATAAACAAACCAAATCCTATTTATTATATTAATTCTATAATTTGAATTTGATCCGATCAAAATAGTATTTTAGAAATAGAGATAAGGATAGGATTCTTTTTAGAAATAAGGAATAAAGAAATCATGGATAAATCCAAGCGACTCTTTCTTAAATCCAAGCGATCTTTTCGTAGGCGTTTGCCCCCGATCCAATCGGGGGATCGAATTGATTATAGAAACATGAGTTTAATTAGTCGATTTATTAGTGAACAAGGAAAAATATTATCTAGGCGAGTAAATAGATTGACCTTAAAACAACAACGATTAATTACTATTGCTATAAAACAAGCTCGTATTTTAGCTTCGTTACCCTTTCTTAATAATGAGAAACAATTTGAAAGAAGCGAGTCGACCGCTAGAACTACTGCTCTTAGAACCAGAAAAAAATAGGCTTACCCTTCAATTGACTCAAAATTAGCAAACGTAGACTGATGCTTTATTCAAAAAATATGATAATCAAAATGGTCGTGTCGTAAGAAAAAAGAAATAAATAACAGCGGGTTGGGGAAGAAAAAGAAATCTTTTTTTTTTTTATTGAGCGTCTTCGCTCATCTTGTTTTGATAACCTTATCAGAATTTTTTTTATCATATTAATTTCTACTCTACCTTCCCCGAGTTCATTCCCGAGGGAACCCCATTTCATTTAAAGCAGTTCGGTGGATTCCTTCCGATTTCCTTATTTTATAATCTCGTTGGAAATCATATAAAGACAATTCCTATTTGAGATAGCTATTTGCGCAAGTATTTTACGATTAAGAAGCAGCTCTTTCTTGTACAGATTTTTTATAAATCTGCTATAACTATAGGATACCCCCATTTCGCGAATTACTGCATTTATTCGAGTGATCCACAAACGACGAAAATCTCTTTTTTTCCTATCTCTATCCCGATGAGCCGAAAACAAAGCTCTTATTCTTTGTTGAGTAATAGTGCGAGTAAGCCTTGAATGAGCCCCTCGAAAGCTTGATGCAAATAAACGAATTTTTTTTCGACGTCTCCGAGCTATATATCCCCGTTTAATTCTGGTCATTGAATAAAAGAAATTTTGATGAATAACGAATTCTTTCTTTCAGTTATTCTTTTCTCGTCTATTAATAACAAAACGGATTCTTCCAATGTATAAAATAAAAATTCCAATGGCTTTTGCTACTATAACCGTCCCGACCACGATTTTTCCTTTTTTCTAGGCATTTCATTTCGCCTTGAAATAAGAAATTGTATTGATACTAGGTATCAAAAAAAGCATATTAACTAAAATAAAGGAGTAAATAGAAATGGATAAATAAATAGTGGGTTCCATCGTTTCTATGGTTACTTCTTAAACGGTGAGGTCCCCTCTATACACCGGAGCTCATTCCTTCATTTAATTGGTAACTTGTACAGTTCACACTCTTCGGCTCTACTCATAAATTTTCCAGTAATAGATCTTTCACAACGAGATCTATCTTATACAGTAACGGTATGTAATTAGGAGGATTAATTGGGTAGCTAACCCTGTTAGTCCGTTCTTTGCAAGAGTCGAAGCATAATCTTTTTGCTTTTTAAATAGGATTTTCCCCGCTTACTGGATAAGCATTTGCTACCAATGGGGAATTTTTTCTCATCTTAAATTCCAAGATTGGATTTGCGCCAATGGAAACCATAAATTTCATACACAATAGAAGGATATGGTAGATCTATCTTTTTTAGATAGTGAACGGAAGAACCTCATTCTATTCACTGGTACTGATCGTTGATACTGAAAAAATTGTTTCTTTTTTCTCAGCCCATGATCTGAACAAGTCGCACATACACCCTAGTACATGTTCCTCGGCGCTGAGGACATCCCCCAAGAGCAGGGGATTTCGTGACATTTCTAATTGGCTGTCTTGCATTTCTAATAAGTTGTTTAATAGTTGGCATGCTGAATCATATACATAATAGACTGGTTTAGATCGATCCTAACCAGATGATTATGAATTACTTCTTTTTCTCTTTAATAGATTAATAAAATATTAACTCCTTAAGTTAAGAAGGAAAGGAATAAGAGGGATTCAATCAATCTTAATTAAATTGTGGATTGGTGTTAAATCGTTGCTATTTTTTAACTGCTACACGATCCACAATTCCATGAGCTTGGGCTTCTGTTGCTGACATAAAAACATCTCTTTCCATGTCTTCGGATACAACCCATAAGGGCTTGCCCGTTCTTTGTACATAAACCATTGTGATGCTTTCGCGAAGTTTCAGTAGTTCTTCCGCTTCCAGGATAACTTCTCCCGTTTGTGCCTCATAAAAAGAACTAGAAGGTTGATGGATCATTACCCTGATGATATAACATAATAAAAGGTTCTTCTAACTCCCATAATGAGGCGAAAAGAATAGCTAAAGAATAATAAGAAAAAAAGATAGAATTGAACAACCGTACAGGCATTTTTTGCGCATTGCATACGGCTTTACAATGGAATTCTCTTTTTTCTTTCTCTTTCATCGAAAAAAGAGAAAATATAGAGTCTATTAGACCCAGATCAATAAATAATCCAATTACCACCCTTCTTTTTCTTTTTTTTTCGGAAAAGTTTTAAAATACTATGATGGCCCCGTTGCTTTATATATTTATTTCGTCTGTGATTCAGCAATCCCAAAGTTTCTTTTTTTTTTCAAAAAAAAGAAAGAAAAAAGAGTCTTTTTTTTTTTCGTACTCTTTCATAACATAAATATTGTTAATAGCCTCTGGTGTGAAAAGAAAAAAAAAGTTTGTGACGCTGAGATGGGCTCACGACAGCTAAGATAAAATTGGAAATGCCCCTTCTCTCATACTACTCTTTCGATACATAATCTAATATATCTATATATTTTTTCAAAAAAAAAAAAAAAGAAATAAAAACAATTTTCATATCGAATTCGAAGTGCCATGCTATTATTACTTACTAATTCATATTTCATATGGCGAAGGCATAGTCTTCTTTTTTTTTTTCATCAAATAAAAAAAAAACTCATTGGCGCCGAGCGTGAGGGAATGCTAGACGTTTGGTAATTGCTCCTCCGGCCAGGAGAAAAGATCCCATTGAAGCGCCCAATCCTATGCATATTGTCTGCACATCTGGTTGCACAAATTGCATAGTATCATAAAGAGCTACTCCGGGTACTACCCATCCGCCAGGAGAGTTTATAAACAAATACAGATCTTTGGTATCACTCTCTATACTGAGATATATCATAAGACCAATAAGTTGATTCGAGATCTCGCTATCAACCTCTTGGCCTAAAAAAAGTAATCTGTCTCGATAAAGTCGGTTGATTAGGATAAAATTGTATCCCTTAGTAGCCGTACAGGCACCTTTTGATGCATACGGTTCAACAAAAATTGCGAAAAAAAATCAATGTGTAGATTCCAGCCATCCTTCGTTTTTTCTAGTGGGACTTTTCTAACTTCTAATTTATAATGAAGAGGCTTTTTCTTACATTTTAAAAAGAAACTGAAATTAAATTAAAGAAAGATGAGTTTTGGCCCGTTTTCCTATAATATAGAAAAAATTCGCTAAACTTATCGCACAAACTTTTCATTGATCTATTTTTTTTCATTGGGATTCAATCCAAATCACGATGTCATTTTCTTGTTCCTGAATGGGGTTCGTCAATTTTTTATTCAATTTTTTTAGGTTTATGCTCTACTCCGAGTAAAGATCTGCCCGATTTGGATTTGCGCATATAGGACAAATGACCCAATACCACGTCTTTTTGCTATGATTTCATTTACTTTTTTATTTTATTTAATTCCTTTTTCTTTCATGTTTTCCTTTTCCGCCAAATATTCAACGTATTTCTCATATTATTCGATTGATTAACAGTTTGAAATCGCTCTTATTATAATTTTTTTTTTTTTTTTATGATTATGATATAGGTGGTAATCATAAATATATTACCAATTGGGTTTTTTCTAAACGGAGCCTGGATACTTCATTTTATCGGTCCAACCAAGCCAACCATAAATCATTCTAATTGAAAATATTAATCTGGATACCCCCCAAAAAAAATGAAATGGATCTCTAATTGCACTTCATTACACTTCACGCTACAAATTTTTGATAATTCAATCAATCTTTTTTGGGCGAAACAGAGGATATCTCGATCGGGCGAGAGAACGGGGGAATCCCATATGACCCAATATATTTGACAAGTCGCACTATACGTCAACCCAAACGGCATCGTCCTCCCCCGGATTTCGAAAAGGAACTCTTGGAACACCAATAGGCATTAAAGGAAAGAAAAAGAATTAAATACTATATTTCACTTTGATGTGGAAGCGTAATAATGGTCTTAATAATAATATTGGCCTTTAGCATATTTTATACATAGATAGAATAAGGCCATAAAATAAAGAAAGGCAGAATGAATGAAAGAGAATTCTTACGAATAGTTCCTTTGAATGATGAACAAATAGGGCTGCATTCATTCATAAAAAATAGGATCAACCCCCATTGCGTATTGATACTTATCGGGTATAGAATAGATCTGCTTCTCTTTTTTCTTCTGAGCCGAATTCTTCCCTTATTACTAATGGAATAGAACAAATATTAATCCTTTCTCCGAAAGAATCCACCGAAAAGGGGAGGTATTCCAATGCAATAAAGTTACATAGTGTCTATTTTTCGTTGATAAAGGGGTATTTCCATGGGTTTGCCTTGGTATCGTGTTCATACTGTCGTATTGAATGATCCCGGTCGCTTGCTTTCTGTTCATATAATGCATACAGCTCTGGTTGCTGGTTGGGCCGGTTCAATGGCTCTATATGAATTAGCCGTTTTTGATCCCTCCGATCCCGTTCTTGATCCAATGTGGAGACAAGGTATGTTCGTTATACCCTTCATGACTCGTTTAGGAATAACCAATTCATGGGGCGGTTGGAGTATTACAGGGGGGACTATAACAAATCCGGGTATTTGGAGTTACGAAGGTGTGGCCGGAGCACATATTGTGTTTTCTGGCTTGTGCTTCTTGGCAGCTATCTGGCATTGGGTATATTGGGATCTAGAAATTTTTTGTGATGAGCGCACAGGAAAACCCTCTTTGGATTTGCCCAAGATTTTTGGAATTCATTTATTTCTCTCAGGAGTGGCTTGCTTTGGCTTTGGCGCATTTCATGTAACAGGATTGTATGGTCCTGGAATATGGGTGTCCGACCCGTATGGACTAACCGGAAAGGTACAACCTGTAAATCCGGCGTGGGGCGTGGAAGGTTTTGATCCTTTTGTTCCGGGAGGAATAGCCTCTCATCATATTGCAGCGGGGACATTGGGCATATTAGCGGGCTTATTCCATCTTAGTGTCCGTCCGCCCCAACGTTTATACAAAGGATTACGTATGGGAAATATTGAAACCGTCCTTTCCAGTAGTATAGCTGCTGTCTTTTTTGCAGCTTTTGTTGTTGCTGGAACTATGTGGTATGGTTCAGCAACTACCCCCATCGAATTATTTGGTCCTACTCGTTATCAATGGGATCAAGGATACTTCCAGCAAGAAATATATCGAAGGGTTAGTGCTGGGTTAGCCGAAAATCAAAGTTTATCAGAAGCTTGGTCTAAAATTCCTGAAAAATTAGCTTTTTATGATTACATTGGCAATAATCCGGCAAAAGGAGGATTATTCAGAGCGGGTTCAATGGACAACGGGGATGGAATAGCCGTTGGGTGGTTAGGACACCCTATCTTTAGAGATAAAGAAGGGCGTGAACTTTTTGTACGTCGTATGCCGACTTTTTTTGAAACATTTCCGGTTGTTTTGGTAGACGGAGATGGAATTGTTAGAGCGGATGTCCCTTTTAGAAGGGCAGAATCGAAGTATAGTGTCGAACAAGTAGGTGTAACTGTTGAGTTCTATGGTGGCGAACTCAACGGAGTGAGTTATAGTGATCCTGCTACTGTGAAAAAATATGCTAGACGTGCTCAATTGGGTGAAATTTTTGAATTAGATCGTGCTACTTTGAAATCCGATGGTGTTTTTCGTAGCAGTCCAAGGGGTTGGTTTACTTTTGGGCATGCTTCGTTTGCTTTGCTTTTCTTCTTCGGACACATTTGGCATGGTGCTAGAACCCTGTTCCGAGATGTTTTTGCCGGTATTGATCCAGATTTGGATGCTCAAGTGGAATTTGGAGCATTCCAAAAACTTGGCGATCCAACTACAAGAAGACAAGTAGTCTGATGCAAGATTGCTTTGTTATTTTTCGCTTCTATTTTCTGTTTGTGATTTGACATAGGCTGCTGGAAAAATCTTGATTAAAATCGCTGCCTTTTCTTTGATTCTTGTTCTTTCTTTATTTTATTCGGGAGATGATTCAAAATAAACAGGTACGGAAGCTATAATTGTAAACCACGATCGAATTTATGGAAGCATTGGTTTATACATTCCTCTTAGTCTCTACTCTAGGGATAATTTTTTTCGCTATCTTTTTTCGAGAACCGCCTAAAGTTCCAACTAAAAAATGAAATGATTTTTCATTATCTCAATTGAAGTAATGAGCCTCCCAATATTGGGAGGCTCATTACTTCAATTAGTCCCCGTGTTCCTCGAATGGATCTCTTAATTGTTGAGAGGGTTGCCCAAAGGCAGTATATAAGGCGTACCCAGTAAAACTTACAAGTAAACCAGATATAGAGATGGCGACTAAGGTTGCTGTTTCCATTATTATATAATTTCAAGATCACAGTGGATCTATGATAAGATCGTTTATTTACAGCGGAATGATATACAAAGTCAACAGATCTCACTGAATACAAAATAAGATTTATGGCTACACAAACCGTTGAGGGTAGTTCTAGATCTGGTCCAAGACGAACTGTTGTAGGGGATTTTTTGAAACCATTGAATTCGGAATATGGTAAAGTAGCCCCTGGATGGGGAACGACTCCTTTGATGGGTGTCGCAATGGCTTTATTTGCGATATTCTTATCTATTATTTTGGAGATTTATAATTCTTCCGTTTTACTGGATGGAATTTCACTGAATTAGATTCACAAGAACCACGAAGCCTCGCTTTTCAATACAAAAAGTGAAACCTTTAGTTCTCGGATTTTTTTTAGCCCATTTTATTTTGGTAGTTCGACCGCGAAATTTATTTGTTTCTGTATTTCCGGAATATGAGTGTGTGACTTGTTATAATTGATCCTATTGATAGTACAGAAAATGGGTCTGTCATCTTGATCGAGATAGTTTTATCCCGTCGGATAGCCATTCTAGTATCTGGAGCACGGAATATATGAAATGGATCACGAAGTATTCGAACTATGATTCATACTTAATATTCAAACCTCGCGGCCGGACTAAAAAATCAAATTTCAAAGAAAGAGTTTTCTTATTTATAAAGCGAAAGATTTTTTCTTCTTTCAAACTCTCATTTAGTTTATGCTTATTTTGATCAAAGGACAAATCTTTCTTTTCTTTGTATTTTAATTTATTATATCTATTCTATTCATTGAATAAGTGATGATCCAACGGTTCTTACTCAAAGAATCTTTGGACTTAGTTTGAAGGTTTTATTGAATCATCGCGGTTCTGATATGAATCTGAAGTTTCAATTGATTCATAGGGTCTTAACAAGAGAATTCCTATTAAAAATAAAGAAAACAAGAATAAAGCCACATTCCATACAAATAACAAATCAAAGCAAAGAAAAAGAAAAGAAATAAGTAGGTAAATAGAAGATTCAAGAGGCCTGTAACGATCAACATAAAGACGAATGCGCCGACTTGATTTTTTGGCATTATAATTACAACTACAAAAAAGAGCTTTCGGATTTTGACTCTTTTGTGTCTTCAGATAAAATTGAATGAAAAGATTAAGAAGTTTCAAACTTTCTATTCCATATCCGTTTCAGCTATTATTTGGGTGTTTTGTTTGAGCTGTACGAGATGAAATTCTCATATACGGTTCTCAGGGGGGGAGTCCTCTTGGTTTACCTATCTCAATAAAGTCTATGATTGGTTCGAAGAACGCCTCGAGATTCAGGCGATTGCAGATGATATAACTAGTAAATATGTTCCTCCTCATGTTAACATATTTTATTGTCTAGGAGGAATTACGCTTACTTGTTTTTTGGTACAAGTAGCTACAGGATTTGCTATGACTTTTTACTATCGTCCAACCGTTACTGAGGCTTTTGCTTCTGTCCAATACATAATGACTGAAGCTAACTTTGGTTGGTTAATCCGATCAGTTCATCGATGGTCGGCAAGTATGATGGTCTTAATGATGATCCTGCACGTATTTCGTGTCTATCTCACTGGTGGTTTTAAAAAACCTCGCGAATTGACTTGGGTTACAGGTGTGGTTCTGGCTGTGTTGACCGCATCTTTTGGTGTAACAGGTTATTCCTTACCTCGGGACCAAATTGGTTATTGGGCAGTCAAAATCGTAACAGGCGTTCCAGAAGCTATTCCGGTAATAGGATCGCCTTTGGTAGAGTTATTGCGTGGAAGTGCTAGTGTGGGACAATCCACTTTGACCCGTTTTTATAGTTTACACACTTTTGTATTACCCCTTCTTACTGCTGTATTTATGTTAATGCATTTCCTAATGATACGTAAGCAAGGCATTTCTGGTCCTTTATAGAGAATATAGACCATAGGTATATTGTAACCAATCATTTATCTTATTACTTGGGGGAGGAACAATAG